GATATGATTCAACCTCAGACCCATTTGAATGTGGCAGACAACAGCGGGGCTCGAGAATTGATGTGTATTCGAATCATAGGAGCTAGCAACCGTCGATATGCTCATATTGGTGACATTATCGTTGCTGTGATAAAGGAAGCAATACCAAATATGCCCTTAGAAAGGTCAGAAGTGATCCGAGCTGTAATTGTACGTACCCGCAAAGAACTCAAACGCGACAACGGTATGATAATACGATATGATGACAATGCTGCGGTTATTATTGATCAAAAAGGAAATCCAAAAGGAACTCGAGTTTTTGGTGCAATCGCCCGAGAATTGCGACAATTAAACTTTACAAAAATCGTTTCATTAGCTCCCGAGGTATTATAAACCACCAGAATAGTAGGCTATTTGAATGAAATCGAGTAGTAGATTGTGTATCACGTATATACCTTTCCTTTTTACATTAAAAAAAAAAAAAAAGAATAAACGAAGAAAAGCATGTTGATTATATCCAAATTCGGAGCACCACAAATTTTAGGGCATTATGAGTAGGGACACCATTGCCGATATAATAACCTCGATACGAAATGCTGACATGAATAGAAAGGGAACGGTTCGAATAATGTCGACTAAAATCACAGAAACACTTGTTAAAATACTTTTACGAGAAGGTTTTATCGAAAACGTGAGGAAACATCAGGAAAAAAACAAATATTTTTTGGTTTCAACTCTACGACATAGAAGGAATAGGAAAGGACCATATACAAAATTTTTAAATTTAAAACAGGTCAGTCGCCCTGGTCTACGAATCTATTCTAATTATCAACGACTTCCTAGAATTTTAGGTGGAATGGGGATTCTAATTCTTTCTACCTCTCGAGGTATAATGACAGACCGAGAGGCTCGACTAGAAAGAATTGGCGGAGAAATTTTATGTTATATATGGTAATCCCTCTGATATATGAATTGGATCCGAAATTTCCGATTTTTGAAAAAAAGAGAAAGGACGGGTTGTCTAATATCACTCCTCCTCCATCAGTTGAAACTTTAAAGGGGTTTTACCTGGAATGAAAGAAGAAAAATCGATTCATGAAGGTTTAATTATTGAATCACTTCCTAACGGCATGTTCCGGGTTCGTTTAGATAATGAGGATCTGATTCTAGGTTATGTTTCAGGAAGGATACGGCGTAGTTTTATACGAATCCTGCCGGGGGATAGAGTTAAAATTGAAGTAAGCCGTTATGATTCAACTAGAGGGCGTATAATTTATAGACTCCGTAACAAGGATTCAACCGATTAAGTTGCTTTTCCACTTCTACATTCCGAAATACGAGATTAAAAATTTCAAGAAACTTATTTTCTTCCAAGAAACAGATTCGGAATTAAAGTAAGGAATGAAAAATATGAAAATAAGAGCCTCCGTGCGTAAAATTTGTGAAAAATGTCGACTAATTCGTAGGCGGGGACGAATTATAGTAATTTGTTCCAACCCGAAACATAAACAACGACAAGGATAATAAGTCTACTAATAAAGGAGACTTTCTAACGGACTGGATGTACAAATGATGTACAAAAAAAGAAAAGATTTGTTTTGACATGAAATGGATATTTCCATATATCTCTGACTCATATTTATGAGACAATAAAATATGGCAAAACCCATACCAAGAATTGGTTCACATAGGAATAGGCGTATTAATTCGCGTAAGAGTGCACGTAAAATACCAAAAGGGGTTATTTATGTTCAAGCCGGTTTCAACAATACCATTGTGACTGTTACAGATGTACGAGGTCGAGTGGTTTCTTGGGCCTCCGCCGGCACTTGCGGGTTCAAAGGGGCAAAAAGAGGGACACCGTTTGCTGCTCAAACCGCAGCAGGAAACGCTATTCGTAAAGTAGTCGAGCAAGGTATGCAACGAGCAGAAGTCATGATAAAGGGTCCTGGTCTCGGAAGGGATGCAGCATTACGAGCTATTCGGAGAAGCGGCATACTATTAAGTTTCGTACGCGATGTAACCCCCATGCCGCATAATGGCTGTCGACCCCCTAAAAAAAGACGTGTGTAAAAATAAACTAAGCATTGAAGGGATTTCAAGAGAAATAAATGACTCAACGATCTGATCTATTATCTATAATATTACTATGGTTCGAGAGAAAATAAGAGTATCTACTCGGACACTGCAGTGGAAGTGTGTTGAATCAAGAACAGATAGTAAACGTCTTTATTATGGACGCTTTATTCTATCTCCACTTATGAAAGGTCAAGCCGACACAATAGGAATTGCGATGCGCAGAGCTCTGCTTGGAGAAATAGAAGGAACATGTATTACACGCGCAAAGTCTGAGAAAATACCACACGAATATTCTACTATAGTAGGTATTCAAGAATCAGTACATGAAATTTTAATGAATTTGAAAGAAATTGTATTGAGAAGCAATTTATATGGAACCTGTGATGCGTCTATTTGTGTTAGGGGACCTGGATGTGTAACTGCTCAAGATATCATCTCACCA